AACCCATACGGGTTAACAAACAATAGGTTTGTGTATACTACCTTACTATTGGTAGTATAGTATTTATATAATATAAGGGGGGATAGTATATATATAACTATACTACCTTACTATTGGTAGTATAGTATTTATATAATATAAGGGGGGATAGTATATATATAACTATACTACCTTACTATTGGTAGTATAGTATTTATATAATATAAGGGGGGATAGTATATATATAACTATACTACCTTACTATTGGTAGTATAGTATTTATATAATATAAGGGGGGATAGTATATATATAACTATACTACCTTACTATTGGTAGTATAGTATTTATATAATATAAGGGGGGATAGTATATATATAACTATACTACCTTACTATTGGTAGTATAGTATTTATATAATATAAGGGGGGATAGTATATATATAACTATACTACCTTACTATTGGTAGTATAGTATTTATATAATATAAGGGGGGATAGTATATATATAACTATACTACCTTACTATTGGTAGTATAGTATTTATATAATATAAGGGGGGATAGTATATATATAACTATACTACCTTACTATTGGTAGTATAGTATTTATATAATATAAGGGGGGATAGTATATATATAACTATACTACCTTACTATTGGTAGTATAGTATTTATATAATATAAGGGGGGATAGTATATATATAACTATACTACCTTACTATTGGTAGTATAGTATTTATATAATATAAGGGGGGATAGTATATATATATATATACTATACTACCCCCAAGGGGGTAGTATAGTATATACCTATTTATATACTATGCCATATAAATATGTTTATACCTATTTATATACTATGCCATATAAATATGTTTATATATTATATAAATATACATTAACTCTTAAGAGATAACCACCTTGGAAAGGTGGAGTATTAGGTTTATACTATTAATATTAAATTAATAAAAAAATAATCACTAAAAATAAGAGTAACATACAAAAAATAGGATTTATTGTACGGAGTGAAATTCAAGTTAACTTATTCGGACAAAGCCCCAAACAATAGTTATCCCATCGAAATAAACAGCTCCGTACAATAAATCCTAACTTCTGATACCAGTGATAAACCCCCTCAGCCAAACTATCCACACCAAATAAAGAACTACATCATGTTGTCATAATTACACTGCTATAAATAGCCCAACATGCTCAACCAGCAAAAACTTGAAACATCATGACTACTGTGGCTACAGCCATTCCCCCTGCTATGTGTTCATCTAATGTTGACCTTACAAAAAAGTTTAAAAATAACCATCAATAAGTAGATGATAGGGCGGCACACGTGAACATAACCCCTATGGGCGCACTAATACGAGACCTTATCAGCATTCGACACAAGCGAAAGGAGTATAAATAAGATAGTAAAGCACCAAAAAATATGCAACTCCCCAAAAAAATATTACAAACGCCCAACACAGAACCCAGCATAAAATGCTTAGTAAAAAACACCCCAATAAACGGCACACCCGACAGACCTAAAATTATACACACTAATCCAAAACTACCGCAACTTCCGTAAAAAATCGGAGAATAGCTATAGTTACCAGCTTGAGACCCTCCTGACCCAGACATGACGTCCCCAACCAACATGAATAATAAACACTTAGATACACCGTGACAAACAAGTTGAAATAAACTGAGCCAAAACCCGCCCAGTAACAAATAAATTATGCATCAATTAATATTATTACAAGTAGAGAGGGCCACTATCTTCTTTAAGTCTAAAAAGAAAAATGACGCCATACCTGTAATTAAGACGGTTACTATTAAGAAAATAAATAGATATCTCCTTTCAGCTCAACCCTCAGCAACTCCGTAACGTAAAGTAAATCAAACCCCAGCTGCTACTAAGGTAGAAGAATGCACCAAAGAGCTAACGGGGGTAGGTGCTCGCATAGCCTCTAACAACCACCTAATAAACGGAAATCTGGCCCTCTTTGTACAAACAACTAAAAAAAGGCATAAACACAAAAGATTATACTCTGGGTGTAAATAGCAAGTTAAACATATAACAAAAAACAAGCATACGTCACCGAATCGCGAAGAAACAAGGGTTATAACTGAAGCACGCAGACTTAAGTACCTAAGGTAAAAAAGAATTAAAAAGAATCTTACTACCCCCAAATATTCCCAAAAAACAAGGGTAAGCAAAGGATCTCCCGTAAAAACTAACACCCCCATGACCCCGACAAAAGCACAAATCAATAAAAGCAAATACTCTGGTGCTTCGCCACCACCAAAATAATGATAAGTGTAACTGCGTACAAAACCAAAACAAATCAACAGCATCAAAAGAATAAGTAAACTACAATTATCAAATATTACCCCGGTAGACCACACGGGGGAAATAAAAAAATATTTAAGGTATTTTATCGAAAACCCACCTCAAGCATAAAGTAAAAAACACCCCAATAAAGTGGTACCAACAATCACGCCGTACACCATAAGAATCGGGCCCAAGGCCTCATCTGTGGCCGAAACACAAACCCTATCGATTCTTTCTTCTCTCTCAACTGGCTTTGCCTTAGAAAGATTTACAATCTTTAATATTAAAATATATTAAGTTGAAGTATTGATTAGCGATAAAATCCAGGTTTAACCCTCATTGTAGCACTAATGACCATAAACCCGAATAATAAAGTCGCACACAAACATATATAGGTATTTCCCTCAGCCAAGTTACACAGTCTATGTCTTGCCTCGATCTCGGACAACTTTATGCTTGAGGTCGAAATTAATCTAACAATGGATCCCCACATACAAACTAACACCCCCCACCACGATGAATACGTGGTGGGAGTACTATTCGGAGTACGCACCGAAACAAATACGAATAATACGTAAACCCCTCCAATATACACAAGACACAATAACAGCCTATACCAACTAAACCCCAAGACAAAATACACAATCAAAGCCGAAATACAGCAACTGACTACCAACAATAAACAATAAAAAATACAATGTGTGTGGGCTAAAAATAAGCAAGAAGAAAAAAAATAGAGAGAGAGAAGAATAGAAACTAAACTAATCATTTCTGATTGGGCAACCCCCCCAATAGCACGAAAAACTATTATGCAAAACAACAAATCAGACTACGGTGAAGTACCTCAAGAACTATGGGCATGTAAGCATGCCCCGCCCCACATAGTTCGCTGCAATAACCGGTAAATATACCCAAACGAACTGGGATAAAAAATAATTGATTTACACGCCCTGGTATGGCGTCTACCTTAAGACCTAGTGTCGGTAACGCGAAAGAGTGTATGACATCATAAGAAGTAACAAAGAACCGATAGGCAGTACCTTCGTAAAGTTGTAGGGGCTTATCAACAACAAACCTATCCTTACAAACTATTGAATCAAATCTCTGGGATAGGCGGTCATAACTTCAGTACCACTGATGCCCTATAACGCCTATCCTAACGTCAGGATAATCCTCTTGACCGTCTGTGATATATTTAGAGTTGAGAATGGAAAGAATTAAAACAACAATAGTGGGTATAATAGTCCATCCCAACTCAATTGTTTGTTTATCGCCTCCAAATCTGTTAACCCCCACCCCCGTGGAGTTTCAGACTAGTAAGAATAGAACCAAAATTCTAATAAAAATACATAAAGCCACTACGTAACAAATTACGTCATAATAAATCAAAGAAAATTTCATTTTAACCAACATTTTTTTTTTTGTATGGTTTTGATTTTTACGGTTAGTACATGCCTAAATCATGATTTTTTTTTTACGGTTAGTACATGCCTATTTTCTCAAAATTGAAAAAGTTGTAAGGGGGGAGTATTACAACTTTTTCAATTTTGAGAAAATCAGGCACAAAGTCTGGGAGATATTTTTCTATTTTTATTAATTTTTCAATTTTTCAATTTTGAGAAAATCAGGCACAAAGTCTGGGAGATATTTTTCTATTTTTATTCCTTATTTAAATTTGTTAATATACTATATAAATATAGACTAATTTTTCAATTTTTCAATTTTGAGAAAATCAGGCACAAAGTCTGGGAGATATTTTTCTATTTTTATTCCTTATTTAAATTTGTTAATATACTATATAAATATAGACTAATTTTTCAATTTTTCAATTTTGAGAAAATCAGGCACAAAGTCTGGGAGATATTTTTCTATTTTTATTCCTTATTTAAATTTGTTAATATACTATATAAATATAGACTAATTTTTCAATTTTTCAATTTTGAGAAAATCAGGCACAAAGTCTGGGAGATATTTTTCTATTTTTATTCCTTATTTAAATTTGTTAATATACTATATAAATATAGACTAATTTTTCAATTTTTAGTAACCAGGCTATCGCCATAAATAGCGCTTAAAGCTATCTCATAAAATTCTGACATGATTACTAACCGAAGTTGGAAATTACCCAATTTTCTTAACTTCAAATTAAAACTACAAAAGTATCATCGGCTAGTGTGGGGGTGTTACCGTAAATAGGACCTAACCCTAACTCATATATCTCTGACACCCACACATTCCTTAAAACTTAGCCCTAGATTCATCTAGGGCTACCTTGTTACGACTTACCTCAACAAAAGACGAGGGTGACGGGCGGTGTGTACCCAGGCTAAACTTTATTCACGTTACCAAATTAAAGTAACATTACTATCGAGTCCTAACACAACATAAGATACTACCACTTAAATCTTATTATTGTAATGCACTAGCACCCATTATACGCAGCACATAGACTTGGCTTAATTTACACTACACAAATTTAGCTATTACAGCACTAATATCATACCAGATATACACCAGCATAAAAATGGTCTATTAATTGGCGGATCGTCCCTTATGAAGCACACTCCCCCGAATAGGTCTCACTTGTTGCCAAAATTTTTTAGTTATATAAACTATGGCACATTAACCTAGTAAATAAGTGGGTATCTAATCCACGTTTTACCAAACTAATTAACTTAAGCCCGATACAAGTAATAAAAAATAAAAGTTTCTACACATCTTATTCTCATTATATCAACCCCTGCCAAAAAAAAAAGAAAAGAGATCAGAATAACCGCGGATGCTGGCACTGTGCCCTATCCCCTTTACACCCACTATCCTTAAATAGCTTCCGCTAAAATAAAATACTAACTACTAGACTAAGAGAGGTTACCCCACCCCCTAAGCTAACACAATGCTTCTATGTAGTGGATAGTGGGCCTTCTTTCATACGCCAAAATTAAACGTAGGACTTAGGAGATTACCCCACTTTAGTTTTTGCAAAACTAACACTTTTAGCTATAAGCCCAATAAAATGATGGGAGGTCCTTTCGTACTAGCCCACCACACCAGTAGATAAGAACCGACCTGGCTCACGCCGGTCTTAACTCAACTCATGAGGGTATTATGGTCGAACAGACCTTGCTTAACAACTACTGCGCCATTAAGCGAACCCAAGTCAACATCGAGGTAGCAAGCAGTTTAATCGATATGGTCTCTAATAAACTATTACTCTGTTATCCCCAGGGTAACTTAACTCTCTAATCTAAGGGTCCAAAACATGTTAAAACAATATAATCTGCCCCAGACAAAACAAAAGATCCTGGGGTCTTTCCGTCTTACTATCCATTGTGGATTCTTTACCCACAAAATTAACTTCAATAAAAATACAAATCTTGGCTCGAGTCACATAAAACCTTTCAGACAAGCCCCCAATTATGGGGCAATTAATTATGCTACCTTCGCACAGTCATAATACTGCGGCCGTTAATATCACACCGGGCAGGTCGTACTGCTTATATATAAAAGCAGAAATGTTTTTAATAAACAGTTGGACTCGGCTCGAGATAGATTTATACTACTATAATTACTGATTAACTCATAAATTACCTTCAATGATTAATATAGGAGGATGATCAAATTAATTTATAACAACATATAATTGATATTTTAACATAATCAAAAAACAGAGGTAACCCTAACCTTAGTTTAATATATCACTACTATAAATATAATCGGAGTAAGGATCTCATCACCCCCACCCTTAATAGGAAACTTCTCCTCCAAACAGGTATACTCCCCGACGATTAATTTATCACCCCATTCCCCAAATATACTCAGTTACCCACTGACAGTTCTTAACGATTTGGAGGAAAGATCCGGAGATTTCGGTATAAGGTATAAACCAAACACTTGAATTAGCATGAGGCAAAAGGCACACCAACCCACAAACCACAAGAAATTTTACGATTTATTGTAGGCAGGTCTCTACAGTTCTCCGATGTACAAAATCGGTATTTTAATTAAAATACCCTGCCATTAAGCAATAATTATAAATAAACCCCACGTGATTGGGGGAAACTCCGTGAAGTAGATTAAAGGGGACATTGGCATCTGAGCAAGAACCCAACACTATTTTCTTTACTCTAAGGGACTCCCATAAAATAAATATCAATAAAACCCCCCTAAATACCCTAATTAAAGAGCCTAGGGTACAAACTAAATTTGTAGTATAAAAGGAACAATCGTAGGCACAAACCCGACGAGGAAGCCCACACATTCCAAAAAAGTGCATGGGAAAAAAGCTTAAATTAAACCCCACTTGTGATATCAAACAATGCGCCTGCAAAAGATACTTTTTTAGTGTAAACCCTGTAATTACAGGCCACCACCATAAAAACATAAGAATGACCCTTATATAAGAACCTAACGACATAACATAATGGAAGTGGGCCACAACAAACCAAGTATCATGCAATATACTATCTAGGACACAAGCAGATAAAATAATGCCCGTAACCCCCCCAAAAGTGAATAGAACTATAAATGAAATTATTCACCAAAATACTGGCTCTCTCCAATTAACTGCTCTTTTAGAGAGCATGTAAAGCCAAGAAAATACCTTAATTCCAGTCGGAACACCTATAATCATAGTCACCGAACTAAAAAATACCGCAGTTCTTATATCTAAGCCCACAATAAACATGTGGTGGCCTCACACACATAACCCCAGTCCAACTATACAAAACATAGCTGACACCAATCCCACCACCCCAAAGGGGGTGGGGGTGTTTTTAAGACCCCTACAGATATAACTTATTAATCCAAACCCGGGAAGAATCAACACATATACTTCAGGGTGACCAAAAAACCAAAACATATGCTGAAACAGTATTGGATCCCCTCCTCCCATGGGGTCAAAAAAGGCTGAGCCAAATTTACGATCAAATAAAAGCATGGTAATAGCAGCAGCTAATACAGGTAATGATATAAGAAGTAATATTGAAGTAAACAAGTAAGCCCAAAGAATGACTGAATCACGAGGTACATCCGATACATGTATACAGGACAAAATAGTACAAATAAAATTTATAGAGCCCAGCAACCTAGATAAACCTGCCAAGTGCAAGGAAAACATTAAAAAATCCACTCCACTAGAAGTAGAAAATTCCTTATCTGCTAAAGGGGGATAAAACGGTCACCCAACTCCTGCACCCAAACTCATTCTTATCGCTAAAAACAGTATAGAAGGGAGTAATATCCACATTCTCAAAGCATTCAAACGAGGAAGTTTTAGATCTTCTAGTCCCCCTAGAAGAGGAATCAAATAATTACCAAATCCCCTCACCAAGACAGGCATTAAAAAGAAAAAAATCATTACTATTCCATGTTTTGTAATTAAAAATTTATAACAATCTGCAGACACAACCCTATAGTAGGGCTCTATAAATTTTATACGTATCATCAGCCTCAGCCCCAAACCCAAAAATCCAGACCAAACCCCCATAATGATATAAAATAGACCAATACGCTTATGATCCAATGTAAAAACTCAACTGAATAAGCGTCGAAACCACATTAACATCACGCGACAACCTCTGCCACTGAGTGTTTTGAAAACACTTAGTCTAATAACTTAGCGCAACAAGAGAGGGTCGAACGATACGACTTTCAGTTATTAGCAGTAACTTGTCACTCTCCCACTAATACCCCCAACGAACATAACCTGTTACTGCTTCCACTAAAAATCCAACTGCTAAAACCACCAAAAACACAAAATAAGAAATAAACCCCCCCCAAATCGCAGATTGCTCCGGCATTTTTAACAAGAGAGAGATCTCTAAATCAAAAACCACAAAAAAAACTAGTAAAGAAAAGTAGCTAAACCTAAAAGAATCAAACCTAACAGAAGAAGGCACAAACCCGCATTCATAAGGACTGGCCCAACTCTGAGATGAAGGCAAAAGGCGAGTAACCAAAAAAGAACATCCGCTCAAAATAATGCACCAAAGCCCACTAAAAATAATCAACAGTGACAAAATTTTAACCATGTGCTCCCCGCGGTGCATCCACTTCACTGAGGTAAGAACCCAGCACTTTCATAGCTACACGGGACATACCAACGAAATATAATTTTAACACTACTATATCAAAGTAGCCTGCAATAGCAGCCCTATTGGCCAGATATCCGCTAGGGACCTGAGATCCCCAAAACCCCTATTCTCAATAAACTAAAATCTGTCCACGCCTGTGGGGGCAATCAACCTCCTCCTTAGGGTTAACAGCACTATGATCTTCATAATCTACACAGACTATCACACGATAGCTATAAAAAAGGAAAAAAGACAAAGAGGCAACCCCACCCCCCAAAAAAAATTAATAAAATAATCATAACGCACACGAGCAAGTGTTGCTCGAGCTCACATAAACCCAAGCAGATGTAAGGGAAGAACAAAAACCAGCCAAGCCCCCCCACCAAACATTAAGATACAGCTTAATCACGAAAATATAAATATAACCACATACTCACACGCAAAAAGGCAAGTAAAAAAAATACCACTGTACTCTGTGTTAAACCCTCTCACTAACTCAGTCTCGGCTTCGGCGTAATCAAAAGGAGTACGATTAGTTTCACATAATATACACACCAACAACACTCCGTACAGCACAGGGTTTAGTAAAAAACAAAGCAGACCCAGACTTTGTGGGGACCTAATAACGTAACCACCTCAACACAAACCACAATAAATAATGATTCTCATAAACCTAGCTTCGAAACTAATTGAACCAAATGCTGCTCGTAAAGAACCTAATATACTATAACTTCTATAAGAACCCCACCCCACACATAACAGTGAGTAACTTGCAAACCCAGTAACAACCAGAAACCAAAGCAAAGAATAACGATCAGATGACATGCCATAATAAGCCGCATATAATGCGCAATAAACGATCACCAATCCCACCAACAAACCTACACCGAGCAAAGACAACATTCTTCGTGATTGATATCCTAAAATCTTAAACTTAACAACTAGCTTCAATAAATCAGCAAACCTCTGTAATAATCCTAAAATCCCCACCTTATTTGGTCCCTTACGAGCCTGGGAATACCCCAAAATCTTACGCTCGCCTAATATAAAAAACGCTATAATTAAAAGACTAATCAAGAGGCCTAGTACTGCATTAATAACAATGAACCACACCACCAATAGGCAAAGCCACCCACAGTTAGACAAACTGTTATCCTAATTAGACTATATTAGCCGTTCAACAAGGAGCATCGCCACCAATGAGACGCAAACTCACTATTCTTTATAAAATACCTTGTTACAGCACCCATGGGACCTCTTACGTGTAAAATAAGTATTCTTAATAAACTACACTGCAAATTAACTCAGTAATTCGAAACCCCAACTCGTATCTTATCACCACATAACTTATACAAAAAAAACTGCTCAGAAAATCTAAATACCGCCCAACCAAATAAGAAATAAACACTAGAATAAAATAACGCTGCACAAACACTCAACTTATAAAATAACGGTAATGACAGAGGTGTAACTAATAATAAAAAACAAAATTGGGCTACACTATTCTCAATTTTCATACCCCCCGACTGCCCCCAAAAATAATAAATACAAGCCGTAGCCCATACAACATAATAAGCAAATATAAACCAGCACAGAAAGTAATCCCCACAAAAACAAGCTACCAATAACGTAGACACAGAACTGAGAGACATATGACACCAGATAAACTGTCACCTATTCCTCCAAACTCAAAACCCCACCCCACACAGCATCACTGTAACTAAACAAGACAACAGTAACACCAAGGGCATATCTCCCCCCAAGATGTAACAAAAATATAACACAGGGTACTTAAGAACCACCCTCAACAAAAAAATAAATAATCAGTTGCTTACCCTATAAACACGATAAATCCACAACATAAAAGGAAACACCCCTAACTTAATCAAAAACCCATAAACAATAAAGTAAAAAAGACTATCAAAAATAAAACCACTGACAAAGCATACAGAAGAAAGTGCGGACATGACCACGTAATTAAACAAACCCCCATATGCGGGCGCAACCCCCTCTGTCATAGTCATAAAAAAAGCAGGAACAGCCGCAAGACCCGCTAACTCCAAAAAAACCCAAAAACCAAGTAATCCATCCACACAAGAAGAAAAAAAAATAAAGAGCGCAGAACTAATCACCGAGAATCCACCCAACCTTAGCCCCGTTACTCGCATCTAATGATCAACCGAGAAAGATAAAATGCTCGTCACTATAAACCAGTGTACTAGCGCTACAAACAACTCATAAAAAAAAACTAAACCTAGTACTCAGACCAGCCTAGTACTAGATACCGAGAATCCACCCAACACTGCGGCCCCGACACAACCCAAACCGATATTAATAAAGGGACGTAACATTAGTACAAACGGACGAATCAGATATCTGATTGTCTCGGCAAGACAGACAAGAGGACATATTCACAGGGGAGTACCCACGGGCACAAACCCACTAAAAAAAGAACAAACCCCATGTTTTAAGCGACAAGAAACTAAACTAGTAAACCTGCCCATGAGTGCTACCCATAGCACAAACACAAAAATAAAAGGACTAAATGTATAGGGAAAACGGTAAGCAATAAACCATAGTAACACCCCACCACAAAGCAATAAATAGTATCACGAAAATAAACGAACTATTGATGAATAAATTCTAAACAACCCCCTAGAAATGCCCCCAAACCAGTGTAACATTTACAGGAAAAACACAAAGTGTAACAGCGGGACATGAACCCGATAGTTTAATTAACCTATTCTCCACCTAGTCACAACTACCTGCAGCTCTTCAAACTAATGCTCTCTAATTAAGCTAAAGAAAAAATGGGAAACTAGCCACCTACGGGACCAAACCCCGTAATGCTCACACACCACATTAAACTATAAAACAAAAATACCCAGATAACACCATAGTCTATAAACCAGCAAATAAGCCCCAAACTTAAAAACCAATATACAATCAGACTCATGGGCTTCAACTCGCAACATGACATGCCCACATAAAATAAGAGGAACCACCCCCCCCAAAAATAAATAAAATGCTCAAAACAGTAAAAGTAAATAACTCCTACCAGATGCCACTAATAAATAAACTTCACTAAAAAACTGCAACGTGGGGGGAAAAGAACATAAAGACAATAATCTAACCGAAACCAAGATTATAGAAAATGTACCCCTGACTCCTGACTTTAATAACACTCAGTTACGGGTATGTGTAGTATCGTACAACTTCCAAAGTAAACCAAATACTAAAGCAGCCCCTAGCCCGTGACCCAAACTGTATAAAAAGATTAAGGAGTCGAGAGAGAATCCACAAAAAAATAGCCCTATAAATGGTATAATAATATGAGAAAGCCTTAATAGTGCTAACCAACGCTTTCCATCTAACTCTCCCGTCGCTGCTACTAGGAAACAAATCCCCATTACACAGCATAGCCCCAAGTATATCTTAAAGTCGTCTGAGAATATCGTGCCACAAAATCGGAATACACCAACAAGCCCCAACTTCATAATATATCCCCTTAAAAAGGTGGACACCACTCTGGTCGCTTCCGCATGTACAATGGGCAACCAAGTATGAAATGGGCACAGCGGAACCTTAGTAAAAAAAATAAAGGCGAGTAAGTAATAAATAAACCTGATGGAAGAATTAGTACTCCATAAACCTATAATAGACCTATGATTAATAAAGGATAAATAAAATAGAATTAGTAGCAAGGGTAGCCTTGTAATTAAAAGGTACCCAGAAAAGTATCAACCAGCTAGGTATCGTTCTGAGTACGGAGAGTCCCGAAATATCAAGTAGAGGAGGGGTAACATGGATAACTCATAAAAACATCAAAATAAAATAGCATGATTAACACAGAAGCATAAAACCCTAAACGACAGACTCATGAATAAATACCCCTGTGTCTCTCGAGATAGGGCGTTTTTTTTAAAAAATACGGCAGCTATCCCTAGCACTAAAACTAACAACGTTAAAAAAAAAGACAATGAATCAAACACTATCCACTGAGTGCTAACACACCCTGACGTAGGACAAACGAATAAACTACCTAACGTTGCAAAACACACTAAACCCCAACCGAATCTAAACAACCCCCAGACTCTCATAAACGTGTTAATACGACCAACCCGACTACGATCTCAATGGTCGAAACAACCATTAAAACAATAAACACCATATGCCTATCTCTGCTAGAACGCAAAAGACTAAAAAGTAAGATACAAACTTTAAATTTTTCTAACAAAATTAAACAGTTTAAAAACCGATCAATACATAAGATAATGGCCAAAACAGCCACACCAAACACCACTAAATAAGCTGCCACCATTCTAAACCATTACTACTGGGGACAACTTGCATCCATAGTAGCTTAAAACAAAACAACCCCACAACTAGTGAAACACCGTATACCTTACACACGACTAAATAGGGTATCTCAGGATGACAAAGCCCCAAAAAAATAAGGCCCAAAAATGCATTACATACAACCCAAAACAAAAATTGACGTGATAGTCTATACGAACAACAATTATTATTGGTAGGAACCCATAGTATCAAAAGTATGGATGTAACTAACCCCAAGCCTCCAATCTTTGACTCAATAGCCCGAATTATAGCGTAATAGCCAAGAAAATACCACTCTGGCTTAATAGTAGAGGGGGTTGCTAAGGGTTTGGCCTCAACATAGCCGTCTGGGTCTACGACTAAATCGGGTATTGATCACACGCCTACCAATCCAATAAATAAAATAACCGCTAATGAAAAAATATCCTTAGAGGTGTAATGGGGGTGAAAAATAACTACATCTGAATAACCTGGTAATATATATAGGGGATTTTTAGAACCACTCATGTGCAAGCACATCACATGGAATACAATACCCCCAATAACTAAAAATCCTAAACAGACATGAACTGAAAATAGCCGAATTAACGTTACTCCTGTAACCGAAAACCCACCCACTACATAAGAATACACAGAACTACCAATCACAGGTAAACCTTGGACTATTGTGGTTAGGACCGTAGCAGCTCAATACGACATTTGATGCCAGGGCAACACATACCCCACAAAAGACTCTATCATTAAAACTAAATATAATACAAACCCTATTTTCCAGACGGCTAACTTAGAGTAACTAGAATAATATAGAGATCGCCCTAGGTGTATGAAAAGTAAAACAAATATTAAACTAACTCCCCATATATGTAAGTAGCGACAAACCCAATAAAAAAAGGAATCTATGGTTTTCCCTAAAACATAAAAGAAAGCATCTTTGGGCAATGCCACATAAACAAAAGACAAAATAACCCCCGTAAGTACCTGCAATCCAATCACAGCAGATAAAACTGAGCCCCTACACCAACTATATCCCAAAGAGTAACTTATAGGAATATCGGTTACTTTACGACGCAAACTCTTAACCACATTTACACGCACACAAGCAATCTATAAAACCACAATTTATAAGTTTATTTAACCTACGTATAAAACACACGTATACCAACGCATATACCAGCAATCATATATAATCTACGAAATGTCAGTATCAAGTAAGAAGGGTACAATAATGAACTCCCCTTCGTGGCGGTCCTAACCACAATAAAAGGCACATCAGTAGAACCCCCACCCCCACATGAGAGAAATGCAAACCTACCGTAGCTAAAGAAGCACTATAAAACCCTTTTCAGCTAAACCCAACTATGGCTTCTCTAAACTCAATTAATTGGAGTAATATAAACCCAATTCCTAACACAGCTGTTAGCACCAATAAAAGAGAAGAATGCTCCCAGCCTAAAATATGATGAAACCCCGTTATCGAGATAGAAGACCCCAATAGTAAGAAACACCCCACGAAGGGGAGTTCCAAAGAATCACTCACACTCTCCAAATCCCTTCTAAAGAACCACGAACAGCTGTGTAAAAAGGCTACAAAAAGACACACCTCAGTAAGAATAAAAAGCAAAAAAGCTCAATGTTGGTCTGAGGTTGGTAGCTCGCACACCAACAAAGCCCCCACAACAAAAGCTATTAACAAGAGTAACAGAAAGGCAACTGTATGTCACGTAAACAAGCCCCACAATAAAAGTGGGGCTAAAATAAAACATCTAATTGGGACTACGGACACACCAAT